AAGTAATAAGAGGTTTGTTATTAATAACCCAATCGTTTCTTAGAAAATATATTCTATTACCTTCATTGATAATAACTAAAAATATAGCTCGTATATTATTATTTCAATTTCCCGAATGGTCAGAAGATTTTAGGGATTGGAATAGAGAAATGTATATTAAATGTACCTATAATGGCGTTCAATTATCCGAAAAAGAATTTCCAAAGAAATGGCTAATAGATGGTATTCAAATAAAGATATTATTTCCTTTTCGTCTTAAACCTTGGCACAGATCTAAGCTACGATCTGCTGAAAAAGAAAAAGATACAACGAAAAAAAAAAAACTGAAAAAAGATAACTTTTGCTTTTTAACAATTTGGGGGGGGGAAGTCGAATTGCCCTTTTCTGATTATCACCGAAATCGACTTTCATTTTTTGATCCTATTTTTAACGAACTCAAAAAAAAAACGAAGAAATTGAAAAATAATTTTTTTCTAGTTCTAAAAATGTTAAATGAAAGAATCAAATTGTTTGTAAATGTTTCAAAAGAAACAGCAAAATGGATCCTCAAAAGTATTAACAAAAGTATTAGTAAAAGTATTCTATTTTTAAACGAAAAAAGAAAAGAACTCACAAATCATTTTTTTCTATTTCGATTTAACAAAAGATATGAATTGATTCAAAGCAAAAAAGATTCAACAATTAGTAAGAATAATCCGCTGATTTACGAATCATCCATCCCAACTGAATCTATTAATTGGACAAATTGTTCATTGAGAGAAAAAAAAATAAAAGATCTGAATGCTAAAACAAAGACAATCATAAAGCAAATAGAAAAAATGAAAAAAGAAAAGAAAAGAGGGTTTATAACTTCAGAAATCAATATTAATTCGAACAAAACAACTTATGTTAATAAAAAATTAGAGTTGAAAAAAAATATTTTGAAGATATTACAAAGAAGAAATGTTCGATTAACCCGTAAATTTCATTCTTTTTTTAAATTTTTTGTGGAAAGGGTATATATAGATATCTTTCTTTATATAATTCGTATTCCTAGTATCAATGTACAACTTTTTATCGAATCAATAAAAAAAATTATAAAATCCATTTTCAATAATGAACCAAATTACGAAAATTAATAAAAAAAATACAAAAAATAAAATATACGAAGAAATTCGTCCTCCCCCCACATATTTTATAGACTCCCCCATAAAAAAACTCGTAATACCAATTGTATTTGGAATTTCATCAACTATCTGTCGATCAAAAAAAGAATTACCTTTAGCCAATTTTCTTACACCCACAATAAAAGACATTTCATAAAAAGCATCTATATAACCGAGATTATATGACCAATCATATATTACATTTTTAATTTTATCTGCAACAATTTTTTTAGAAAGATTGTTTTCAAATAAATTCAATAAATTCAAATTTTGTAAACGCGAATAAACAGGCTTATAGAAAAAAGATGCTATAAATATTCCTAAAAAGGCCATACTCACGGAAAAAGTTGCGTTTTTCAAAAATCCATACCAATCAAAAGGATTATTTGGATTTTTGTGTAAAAGGTCTATAGATGGAATTAACAGTTTGGATAATATATCCAAATCTATTCCTTCTTGACTGAAAGAAATTCCAAAGGCCCCGACAAACAGCGTAAATAGTACTAATACAAGCATAGAAAATAGCATAGTATTGTCCGATTCGTGAGGATAGAAACTGGCAGTATTTTTCGTACCAAAATAGGTAATATCCATAAAGATACGTGTTATGCTTTTGACATTTCGATGAATTTGGTGTAAATATGTCTTCTTCCGAAAAAAAGAAGTTCTTTCATTATTATTCATCGTTAATAAAGGTAATAAATGAATTTTATTTTTAAATTTTTGAATTTGTTCTTTATCTTTACCCCATAAAGAAATTGAGCAGAAGGAGCTATTTTTTTTTCCATTGAAATTTTGAAAATGAACGTTTAAATATCCTTCAAAAACAAGTAAATATATTCGAAACATATAAAATGCAGTTAATCCTGCTGCGCAATAAGCTATTATTCCGAAAATGGGTGAATACAACCAACTATCATTAAGAATCTCATCTTTGGACCAAAAACAGGCAAAGGGCGGAATACCACAAAGAGAGAGTGTACCTATTAAAAAAGAGGTTTTTGTAATTGGAGCATGTTTTGTTAAACCACCCATAAGAATCATATTTTGACTTTTATCTGGCGAATATCCAACAACAGCTTCCATTGAATGAATAATGGATCCGGATCCTAAAAACAACAATGCTTTTGAATAAGCATGAGTAATCAAATGGAATAAAGCGGCTCTATAAGAGCCCACACCAAGGGCTAACATCATATAACCTAATTGAGATATTGTAGAATAGGCCAAATTTTTTTTTATATCTTTTTGAGCAAGAGCTAAAGTAGCCCCTAAGATTACTGTTATTATACCTATGAATGCTATTCCGTTCATTATGTAGGGTAGGACTATGAAAAGAGGAAGAAGTCGAGCTACGAGAAAAATCCCCGCCGCTACCATAGTAGCAGCGTGTATAAGAGCGGAAATTGGAGTCGGACCTTCCATAGCATCCGGTAACCATACATGAAGAGGAAATTGGGCAGATTTAGCAAGTGAACCGGAAAATAACAATAGAGCACACAAAGTAACAAAAAAAAGATTAACCTCATTATTATAAATCAAAATATTGAATATTGAAAACAAATCCCGAAATTCCAAACTACCTGTTATCCAATAGAGACCCAAAATTCCTAATAATAAACCAAAATCCCCTATACGATTAGTTACAAACGCTTTTTGACAAGCATTTGCAGCAATAGGGCGTGTGAACCAAAAACCTATTAATAGATAAGAACACATTCCAACCAATTCCCAAAAAATATAAATTTGTATCAAATTAGAACTAGTAACTAATCCCAACATGGAAGTATTAAAAAAACTCATATAAGTAAAAAATCTCAAATATCCTTGATCGTGAAACATATAATTATCACTGTAAATAAAAACTAGAATACCTACAGTAGTAATTAATATTGACATAATAGAGGTAAGTGAATCGATCAAGTAGCCAAACTCTAAAGAAGGATCAGTATTTATAGTCCAAGACCATACATATTGATAGATAGAACTGTTATTTATTTGATGAATAGACATATCGATAGAAAAAATCATAACTATCGTTAACAATAAAATACTAGGAAAGGCCCACATACGTCGAAGATTCTTTGTTGCCGCAGGAAAAACTAGAAGTCCCACCCCTATTAACATAGGGGCTGGAAGTGGAATGAAAGGTATGATCCACGAAGATTGATGTATATATTCCATAAAAAAGAAAAAAAAAATATTTGGATTCTTAATGAGTTTTGTTTCTTATTTGCCGATTTTGTTTTATCTCTTTTGTTTTGTAAAGGGTTCGGTTAATAAAAAAGTGAACATATTAATAAAATTATATATTCTTACTTATTCATAATCTTTGAACAATACTTCTGGCTAAAGTACAAAGTAAAAATGGGCCAATAACAAAAACAAAATTTATAGTACTAGTAAAAATAAACGTTTTTGTTTTTAGTAATATTTATTAATTAATAAAATTATTAATTAATAAAATGAATGAAATTCAAATTTCATTTTTTTATAGTTGGGAGAAATAATTGCACCAAACCAAAGAACATTCGTTTATTTTGATATGAATGATATGAATAAGAAAAAATTCATATGACATGACCCAATAAAATAAGAATTTTTTTATTATTCAGAGATGTTAGTTCATTTTTCAACTAATTGATTATTTTCCATTACAAGTACAAGAAAAAGATATCTATGTTGGCTAACAATTTTACAACTAGGTTATACTATCTCAAGTTTGACTTGAGATAGTAAAGGGGGTTCAGGTTGGATGGCAGTTCCAAAAAAGCGCACCTCTATATCAAAAAGAATTATTCGCAACGCTTTTTGGAAAAAGAAGGGATATTGGACGGCATTAAAAGCCTTTTCATTATCGCAATCTGTTATTACAGGTAGCTCAAAAAGTTTTTTTTTGTTAGAAAAAAACTTTCTTTGGGATAAAATAATCTGAATTGGCTGGATTACAATTATTTTCTATAGATATTTTCTATATATATTATTTATTAATATTAGAATAGGATTCTATTTTTTTAGAATACCATTCTCTATCTTTATTGTAAATCAATACAAAAATACTTTATTTGAATGTAGTATCCAATTTTTTCTATAAAAATTAAGTATTTTTCTTTCATTGAATAAATATAAATACATTTCTTTTTATTCGTAAAATAATAAATGAGTCATTAAATAAAAACTACTAAAAAATAAAAAACTTTTTATTGATTCCTGGATTCAAGTCACAACTATTTAGTTATGATTGTACTCAAGTATAAAGTACGAAAAATCCACTCACTTTCCGTTTTTAATTTAAATGTTAAATAAATGTTAAACCTTCCATTATATATAATAAATATATATTATATATTTCTATTATAATATAATTTATATTTATTATTATTTAGTAAAATAACAAAATTCTAATTCTAACTAACCCTTTAATATTTAATATTTGGTAAACAAATAGTGCATTTGATTATAAATTAATTGTTTCAATCTCGACGATTGACTAAAAATAGTCTATTATGATTTCGAGTAAGCCGCTATGGTGAAATTGGTAGACACGCTGCTCTTAGGAAGCAGTGCTATAGCATCTCGGTTCGAGTCCGAGTAGCGGCATGGCATCTTATTTACTAAAAGAGTAAGTCCTATTTATTTTATTTACTAAAAGAGTAAGTCCTATAATGAATGAATTTAATTCCTGATTTCTATTTTTTCTATTCCTAGTATTCATATCTTTATATATATATGATATTTTCAACTTTAGAGCATATATTAACTCATATATCGTTTTCAGTCATATCAATTGTAATTTCAATTCATTTGATAACCTTATTATTCAATGAAATCATAGGATTTTATGATTCGTCTAAAAAAGGTACGATAATAACATTTTTCTGTATAACGGTATTGTTAGTTACTCGTTGGATTTTTTCGGGCCATTTACCATTTAGTGATTTATATGAATCATTAATCTTTCTATCCTGGGGTTTTTCGATTTTTCATATGGTTCCGTGTTTGAAAAAGCATAAAAAGAATTTAAATACAATAATCGCACCGAGTGTTTTTTTTACCCAAGCCTTTGCTACCTCAGGTCTTTTAACTGAAATGCATCAATCCACAATAAAAATATTAGTACCCGCATTAAAATCCCATTGGTTAATGATGCACGTAAGTATGATGATATTTGGCTATGCAGCTCTTTTATGCGGATCATTATTATCAGTAGCCATTTTAGTCATTACATTTAGAGAAGTCATACAAATTTTTGCTAAAAGCAAAAATTTGTATTTATTAAATGAATCATTTAATTTTGCCGAAACCAAATACATGAGTCTGAGTGAAAGATATAATGTTTTACGAAAAACGTGTTTTTCTTGTTCTAGAAATTATTATAAATCTCAATTTATTCAACAATTGGATCGTTGGGGTTATCGTACTATTAGTCTAGGTTTTCTCTTTTTAACGATAGGTATTCTTTCAGGAGCAGTATGGGCTAATGAAACATGGGGATCCTATTGGAATTGGGATCCAAAGGAAACTTGGGCCTTTATTACTTGGGTCATATTTGCAATTTATTTACATACTCGAAAAAATACAAAATTTGAAGGTGTAAATTCTTCGATAGTAGCCTCTATAGGCTTTTTTCTAATTTGGATATGTTATTTTGGGATCAATCTATTAGGAATAGGACTACACAGTTATGGGTCATTTACATCTAGTTGAATTAAGCGGAGTAAAAGTAAAAGACCTGACAAATTTAAATATAAAGAAAAGAGAAGGGGTATTATTCTAAAAAAACTTCCCATAAATCTTCGAGAACCCCTTAAATCACTATATTACTCGATTTATTTTAAGGGGTTCTCACAAACAACAAACATATTCGATTAGAATATTCAAATTCATTTTTTGTTAAGTTAATACAACGCCTTTTTATTGTACATTGTAGATAGGGTTTATTTCAGATTTGGTTTTTTTAATTATTTATTCTTATTCACGAAAACTCTCTATAAAAAATTAGATAGAATAATTTCAATCTTGTCAACCGAGAATGAGAAAATGAAATCCGGATAAATACCAATACCTATTACAGGTATAAGTATCGAAATCGAAATAAATAATTCTCGTGGCCCAGAATCAAAAAAATAAGAGTTTGCTGTATTCAAAAGCTTATATCCATAAAACATCTGCCGTAAGATAGATAATGAATAAATAGGAGTTAATATCATTCCAATTGCTGTTATAAAAGTAATTAGTATTTTTGTCATTAAAAGGTATTTTTTGCTGGTAATTATTCCAAAAAAAACGATTAATTCTGCAACAAAACCGCTCATGCCCGGCAATGCAAGAGAAGCCATCGATAAAATACTGAAAACCGTGAAGATTTTTGGCATTGGGATAGCCATTCCGCCCATTTCGTCGAGATAAAGAAGACATAGTCTATCATAACAGGCTCCCGCCAAGAAAAAAAGCGCGGCGCCAATAAATCCATGAGAGATTATTTGTAAAATGGCCCCATTAAGCCCCATATCACTTATTGAACCAATTCCTATAATTAGGAAACCCATATGAGATACCGAGGAATAAGCTATTCGTTTTTTTAAATTATGTTGACCAAGAGATGTTGAAGCTGCATAAATTATTTGAATTGAACCTAATATAATTAACCAAGGGCAAAATATATAATGAGCATGGTATAATAATTCCATATTAATTCGAACCAAGCCATAAGCTCCCATTTTTAATAAAATTCCGGCTAAAAGCATACAAGTGCTATAATGTGCCTCTCCGTGGGTGTCTGGTAACCATGTATGTAAGGGTATAATCGGTGATTTGACAGCAAAAGCAATAAGAAATCCCATATAGAATATTATTTCCAGCGCCAGGGGATACGATTGATGAGTTAATGTTTCAAAATTAAATGTTGGATCATTATAACCATATAAACCGATACCCAGAATTCCTATTAATAAAAAAACAGAACTTACCGCAGTATACAAAATAAACTTTGTAGCCGAATACAACCGTTTCTTCCCCCCCCACACGGATAAAAGTAGGTAAACGGGAATTAATTCTAATTCCCACATGATGAAAAAAAGTAAAATATCTCGAGAAGAAAATGGTCCTATTTGACCGCTATACATTGCTAACATTAGGAAATGGAATAATCGAGATTCTCGAGTAACCGGCTGGGCCGCTAGAGTAGCTAAAGTGGTAATAAATCCGGTCAGTAAAATAGGTCCTATAGAGAGTCCATCTATTCCTAATCTCCAGTAAAAATCAAAAAAATTGATCCATTTATAATTCTCCGTCAGTTGAATTAATGGATCATCCAGTTGGAAATGATAACAAAATGCATAGGTTGTTAGAAGGAGATCTATTAAGCATATACAAATAGTATACCACCTAATTACCTTATTTCCTCTATGTGGAAATAAGAAAATTAAGGAACCCCCTGCTATTGGCAAAATTACAACTATTGTTAACCAAGGAAAATAATTCGTGATAAAAATAAGATACACTTGGGCCAGAAAAACCCACGCTCAAAAGAGAAAAAGAAATATTTCTCTTTTGAGCGCGGATTTTTGTCAGTAAAAAAACGTATTTGTATGGTATTTTTTGAAACTTATCAATCAATAAGCTAGACCCATGCTTCGAGTTGTTTCATGCCATAAATAAACTCGAACACTTAAAAAATCCGTCGGACAGGCGGATTCACACCTCTTACAACCAACACAGTCTTCTGTTCTTGGGGCAGAAGCTATTTGCTTAGCTTTACATCCGTCCCAAGGTATCATTTCTAATACATCTGTGGGGCAGGCTCGGACACATTGAGTACATCCTATACATGTATTATAAATCTTTACTGAATGTGACATTGGATCTATAGTAATTTTTTAATATCAAAAATTCAAAAATTTCGATCTAGTACACTCGTAAATGAATAATATTTTTAGACACCAGATGAATCAATGATTTACCAGAATTTTGCTAAATTGATTTTTCGATCAATTCATAACTCAATTCATAATAAGAGAATAGGACCAAGATACTTTGATTTATTATATTTTCGCAAACAGAATCATAAGTATGTGTAGTATACATACTAATTTTAATTGATGAATCTTTACACTATTCTAAATTCTCTTTTTATAATTAATACTATTTATTCAACAAATTCGATTGATTGATACGGGTTGATTTTCTGTTCCGATAAATTGAAGAAACAATAGCCAGCCCAATAGATGCTTCAGCGGCTGCAATAGCTATAACAAAAATTGAAAAAATATTTCCTTTTAATTGGCGACTATCAAAAAAATCGGAAAAGGTTACGAGATTGATATTAACTGCATTTAGTATAAGTTCAAGACACATAAGGGCTCGAACCATATTTCGGCTTGTGATCAATCCACAGATACCGATAGAAAATAAATAAGCACTCAAAACAAGTACATGTTCGAGCATCATTGATCAACTCCTTTAAAGTTTTCCTTCATTTCAATATGAACAACAATTCAACTGATTCAATTGACTAACCAATATTAAACAAGTCTGGAACAAAAGAATATATCGACAATAAAATAAATCTAAAAAAAAAATTGAATTTTTTTTTTATTGCTAGTTCTACAAATTTCTTACTGGCGGGCCACGACAATGGCACCTATCAAAGCAGCTAAAAGAATTATTGAAATAAGTTCAAATGGAAGAAAAAAATCTGTTGATAAATGAATTCCAATTTGTTGACTAGTACTTATCAAATCTTGCTCTATAATCTGATTTGATCTTGTAGTCCAAATAATCCCGTACCATGATGTATCTGGAATAGTAGTTAGTAGTGAAAAAAAAATACTTATACAAATCATCAAAGTAATTCCATCCCCAATGGTCCAAAGATGAAAATCTTTGTAATATTCTGAACCAGTCACGAACATCACAGCAAATAGGATTAAAACATTTATAGCTCCCACATAAATAAGTAGTTGTGCTGCAGCTACAAAATGGGAGTTTAATAAAATATAGAAGAAAGATATACAAACAAGAACCAGTCCCAACGAAAAAGCAGAAAAAATTGGGTTGGTAAGTAAGACTACTCCTAGACTTCCTAATACAAGACCCGATCCCAAAAAAACTAAAAGAAAATCATGTAGCGATTGGGGCAAATCCATTATATGTAAAATAAGAGATAAATAAATCGAAATTTCATGACCTTATTGATATGACCGGGAGAAAATTTTATATATTCAATTTATCTTCGCATTGAATTCAATCAAATACTACGGAATTTGAATTAATATAGGTACAAGTTAGAGTACAAATAATGTTGCATTTTTATACGAAAGAGTAGTTTGAAACTATACTAAAACTAAAGTATATATATACTTTAGTTTTCTAGACTATATTTCTATAATTAGAATATAGAATATAATATATTCTTTATATAATCAGATTTTATTTATATGATTTTCTTTAATAATTTGATTTATTTAATTCTACATAATCTTAACTGATTATGATTTTGAATCTTATTTTATTTGAATTGTTCGAATTGTATAATCATCCATAACTGGCGTTGGTAAACGGCCCAAAGCAATTTGATTATAATTCAATTCGTGACGATCATAAGTCGAAAGTTCATATTCTTCAGTCATTGATAAACAATTTGTTGGACAATATTCAATACAGTTACCACAAAATATACAAATTCCAAAATCAATACTGTAATTAAGCAATCGCTTCTTTTTAATATAAGTTTCAAGTTTCCAATCAACAACAGGTAGATCTATAGGACATACACGAACACATACTTCACAAGCAATACATTTATCGAATTCAAAATGTATTCGACCGCGGAAACGTTCCGATGTGATTAATTTTTCATAAGGATATTGAATAGTTACAGGTAAACGATTTGCGTGGGATAAGGTAATCATGAAACTTTGACCAATGTACCTTGCAGCTCGGACTGTTTGTTGACCATAATTAATAAACCCGGTTACTATAAGGAACATATCGTAAATATCTATGAATATTTTTATTTTATTTATTTCTCTTGTTTGAGACAAATTTTAAATATAGACGAGCAATCTTTTACATTGAAAATAGTTGAGACGAGGTTGTTAATAATAGATTTCCGAGAGAGATAGGTAAAAGAAACTTCCACCCAAGATTTAATAATTGGTCCATTCTTAGCCTAGGCAAAGTCCATCTTGTTGTGATAGAAACGAACAAAAACAAATAAGTTTTAATTAGTGTAATAAAAATATCCACTGTAGTTCCAAAAATACCATATTCTTTATTTATTTCAAAAAACTCAGAAATGAATATGTATGGAATAGAGATATTCGAACCACCTAAGTAAAGAGCTGTTACAAATAAGGAAGAAATTAATAGATTTAAATAGGAAGCAACATAAAATAAACCAAATTTGATACCCGAATATTCAGTTTGATAACCCGCTACTAATTCTTCCTCGGCTTCTGGTAAATCAAAAGGTAATCTTTCACATTCCGCTAGGGAAGAAATTAGAAAAACAACGAAACCCATAGGTTGACGCCATAAATTCCATCCCCAAAAACCATATTTTGATTGTGCATCAACTATATCAACTGTACTTAAACTGTTAGATAATCCTAGTCGGTGATAACATTACTGTTCCCATCTCTATTACAGAACCGTACATGAGATTTTCACCTCATACGGCTCCTCAAAAGCCTTAAATAAATCTAAGTACCCGGTCGATTATTTCTTGATATATCCCTAAGATAGATAAGATTCAAATATATCGTATGGTTCTGAATTAGACTCATTAAATTCCGTCTGTTCTAATAAATGAAATAATTTAAATAATAAATAAAAATGAAATAAAGAGAAATCCATTTTAATATTTAATAAAAGATACAAAAGGTACTTCTGAATTGATCTAATCCCTTAAAAATCAAAGTTTAAATTTGTTGAGTAATAACCGAATAATTCAATAAAATACTCTTTTTGAATTATCAATGACCCCCCATCGTTTTCGATTACGAAAAAGAATTACACATTAACTTATTAATTATGACATTAATTCTCTCTCTATGAATATAGATATAAGAAATAAAAAAAGAAAAAGGGATCCCCCCTTTTCTTTTTTTATTTCAATTTTTTTTCGTTCCTTTTCTTCTTCTTTTTTTGCAAGGAAAGTAAATGGGAACTAAAAAAAATTAAAGGATTATTTCGTTCCCAATAGTCATTTTTTTAATCAGTGGATAGGAGCATACTCTGGATCGGAATTCTGGGGAGTACTTCCTTATTTTTTCTACCAACTTAAAGTCCCAATTTGTATTCTTTTTCTATTATGTGTAAATGATTTTTTAGATGATTTACAAAATGTGTGTTACTAATCCTTTGTGTATCTTGGTGTTTCTAACAATCCACTCCCTTTTAACCCCCTTAATTTTTGTTAATACATGTATGATACTTCATACAAAATACAAACGTTAGTGAAAACTGAATAAGGTTGGTCTTTTGAGCCCGCTTCAAAACAGGATGACTAATCAACCAATTTTGGGATAAATGGACTTTTCTGCTTATTTTTATTATTTTTTCACTTAACTCTTATACTCTTATACATAGAAAATGAGACTTAATGTTTTTACTGCAATTTCAGATGATCATACTATAATATAGTAATTTAGAATACTATATTATTTCTAAATTCTATTCAATAGAAGCTGTTTTATTTCACTCATATAACTATCTGATTTAGTTCTTCAAGCCGAATTATGAATACTAATAATAATGAGAATATCTATTCACTTTATTATAACCTTTTCTTATAAAGTCCTATAAAGAGAGGAGTATGGCAATAGCATTGAAAAGTTTATGTCTCAACGAATCGCACGTAGAGATATTGATAACACACATAGAGTTAATGGTATTTCATAACTAATCGATTGAGCAGCAGCTCGTAGACCACCCAAAAAAGAATATTTATTATTTGACCCATATCCTGACATAAGAAGTCCAATGGGAGCAATACTAGAAATAGCAATCCATAAAAAAACACCAATATTGAGATCAGATAAAATGAAGTTATAGCCAAAAGGAATTACTGAATAACTTATTAGAATTGATATGACTGATATGGATGGCCCTATACTGAATAAACGAATATCTCCCCTAGATGGAATAATATTCTCTTTGAAAAGTAGTTTTGTTCCGTCTGCTAAAGCTTGAAGAACTCCAAAAGGACCGGCGTATTCAGGTCCAATACGCTGTTGTATACCAGCGGATATTTCTCTTTCTAACCATACAATTGCTAGTACACTTATTGTGATTCCCACTACAAGAATAAAAATAGGGACAAGTATCCATAGAATTCCACAGACCTGTTTTAAATATTCCAATCTGTAAAAAAAATTGATATCTTGTATTTCTGTTGTATCAACTATCATTTCAACGATCAACTTCTCCCATAATGATATCTATGCTACCTAGTATTGTCATAATATCAGCCAATTTCATTCTTTTAACTAATTGCGGAAGAATTTGCAAATTGATAAAACCCGGTGGACGAATTTTCCATCTCCAAGGAAAACCGTTTTGATCTCCTATTAGAAAAATTCCCAATTCTCCCTTCGGGGCCTCGACTCTTACATAAAGTTCTTGTTTTGGCAATTCAAAAGTCGGAGACAGTTTTTTACTAATGAATCGATATTCAAAATCATTCCATTCTGGTTCACTTTCTCTATCAAAGCAGCGTATTTCTAAATTCTCATACGGCCCGCCAGGAATTCCTTCCAAAGACTGTTGAATTATTTTTATGGATTCTATCATTTCACCAATTCGAACTAAATAACGAGCTAATGAATCTCCTTCTTTTTGCCATTGAACTTCCCAATCAAATTCCTCGTAACACTCATAATTATCAATTTTCCGTAGATCCCATTGTATTCCTGAAGCCCTAAGCATTGGTCCTGATAAACCCCAATTTATTACTTCCTCTCCACCAACAATGCCTACCCCCTCAACCCGTTCTAAAAAAATAGGATTTCGCGTAATAAGTTTTTGATATTCAACAATCCCAGTTAAAAAATAATCGCAGAAATCTAAACATTTATCTATCCAACCATGAGGTAGATCAGCTGCTACTCCCCCGATACGAAAAAAATTATGCATCATTCTCATACCTGTCGCAGCTTCGAATAGGTCATATATTAACTCTCGTTCTCTGAAAATATAAAAGAAAGGGGTTTGTGCACCAATATCTGCCATAAAAGGTCCCAGCCATAGTAGGTGAGAAGCTATACGACTCAACTCTAACATAATTACTCGGATATAGCTGGCTCTTTTAGGTACTTGAATATTTCCCAACAGTTCCGGTCCGTTTACAGTTATTGCTTCTGTGAACATAGTCGCTAAATAATCCCAACGTGTTACATAAGGCAGATATTGTATAATTGTTCGGTTTTCTGCAATTTTTTCCATCCCTCTATGTAAATAACCCAATATTGGTTCACAATCAATAACATCCTCACCATCCAGAGTAACAATAAGTCGAAGAACACCGTGCATTGATGGATGCTGAGGGCCCATATTAACTATCATCAGGTCTTTTCTTTTCGCTGGCACATTCATAAGTTTTTCCTCGATTCATTCTTCCACGAATCGCTAAAAAAAATAAGTTCATGAAAATTCAAGATCTAATAAATTGAATAATTGAAAACGACTCTTCAAATTAACGAATTTATGACTCTCGAATATTCAACTCATTTATTGATTTTTTATAACGTATTATATTTTTATTTGACAAATAAGATAGTAGTCGTTTACGTTTTCCCAGAATTTTACGTAAACCTCTTTGAGATAAATAGTCTTTTCGGTGCAATTTAAAATGTGAAGTAAGTCTTCTTATTCTATTGGTGAAATTTACTACTTGAAATTCAACCGATCCGGGGTTTTCTTCTTTTTTTTTTTTCGAAATAAGTGGTATAAATGAATTTTTTACCATATAAAGATAAAGCCTCTTTTTTTTTTAGAAATTTTTATGGATCAGTAATAGTAATAACACTTTTTTTTTTAATTTTTTATCAAAAAAGTCTTATTTTAATAATTCCTTCTTTTTTTTTTAATAAAAGAGATTATTATTAATCAATCCAACTCAAATAGGTATAAAAACCATATTTTATTTATGGATTCAAAAAAGATAAAATTGGATACTTAAAAAAAAAACGATTTTGTTCATTCATTTTTGATCTAATGGATACATAATTGAATTAGTATCAATGTCTCAAAGTCTCAAAATAAAAGTTAACACAATGCCTATGCGCAGTTATATATGGATACTTTTGTCTGCACATATCGGATATGTTACGTTGAATATCATAAAAATGTAGTAGATTTATGAATTTTCAATCGTGGATACATATACACTCTTACTATACTGAAACGGCTTCCATTATGGGTATGAAACCAATAGCGATTTATACAAGCTAAATCTTCTAATCGATAATTTGGCCAAATAAAAAAATTGAAATTCATTAGCTTTTTTTTATTTCTATGAAGATCCTTATTTTTAGTCAAAACTTGACAACAATTATTGACTTTATAATTCTTATAAAATATTGTGTTTCTATGCACACTATTTGTATTTTTAGGATTGAAACAAATTAAAATTCGTAATTCTCTACGTCGTCTATCGGATAAAATATTTTCAGGAAGAAGCAAATCAGGATTATTCTTTTCTTTATTTTCGATTCTCTTTTGATCTCTTGTTCTTGTAATGTATTTATAAAAATTCTTCTTATAAACATTACTTTTTTGAGGGTATCTTTGATAAATTTGGCGCTTTCTCTTAGGAATCACCGAAAGGACTATGGTTTGATACATAAAAAATTGTTCATTGTTTTTTTTAGACAGACGAACTGGTTGGATAATAAATATTCCCTTTTGAATCAATTCTTTAATTTTATTGAACCTACTAAGATGCCAATATTTCTGCTTCTTAATCACCATAACATCCAGACTTAGTTCCCCCCTTTGAATAGAGGCTATAGCAATTTTTTTTAGATTTATCAATCTAATTAAGAGACAATATACTTTAATATTATTCAATATTTTTTGATTTAAGTAACCCTTCCATTTTAAATGAAAACCCCAATACTTTCTTAGTAAGAAATTGAGTTCTGCCTCTATCTTGTTCTTGGATTTCTTTTTCTTTATACCCTTACCCCCCCTTTTACCGTCGGACCCTACATAATCTTCTTCAATATCTTTTTCTTCGTTTGAGAGGGCGGATTTAATATCTATCCGACCCGCGTACTCGTCTTTTGTTCGCTTTCGAGTATCTAACTCGAAATCTACAGATTTTTTTTTTTTCGATGGTCTAAAAATATCAACCTTTTTTTTACTTCCACTAATTTTTTTTTTTTCACTACTATTTGGATTTACATTAAACTGTAAAAAAAAAAAATCGATTGGTATTATCCACGGATTACTAATATATGCATTATAAAATATCAAAAATTTCGAAAAGAACCAAAATTCCAAATTCGATCTGAAACGACTTAGTATTTGTCCTTTCATTTCTTTCCAATTTAAATACTTTCTATCGATATTTTTTTCCATTTCTATAATAGCATCTTCTGTTATATATTTCTTTATAGAAATATCATCCATTATATCAAATAATTTTTTTTTTTTACTTGTGTTGTAATTATAATAAAAGGATTGTTTTTTATTTGCATTTCTTTGTAATGGTGATCTATATCCATAAATATAAAAGTCTTTCGTATACGCATAATTAATCAATTTATATGATAAAAGATCATAGTCATATTGTTTTTTTTTTTTTAATGAGGCTACTTGTTGTTGTTTTTTGTAAAGAATTAATAGGGTTTTTGTATATGAATCACTTTTAGTTAAATCTTTATTTTGAGCCACGCGACGTTCAGAAATTCTATTTCTCCATTTTTGTGGTACTAACTTAGACCATTTGCTCTTACATAAATCATATTGATAATGACCCTTTAACCAATTTGTCCATTGATTCATTATATAATTGGGGGGATTATTCTGTCTTAATTTAGAATTAATTATTCCTTGTACTGCAAAAAAATAATTCTTTATTTGATTCTTAAGAAAAAAGGATCTTTCATGATATTCAAAAACGGATCTTAACCTATACTTATATATTCTAATGATTTTGGTTTGTGATAATGTATAAAATACATATGTTTGTGACAAATAGGATAAATCATTAGAATAATGGGAATTCGTATTCCTGGCATTATTGTCATTATAAGATTTGTGTATACTAGAAATAAATTGAATTATACTTTGATTTTTTTTATCAGTAATTTCGTAATTTGGTTCATTATTGAAAATGGATTTTATAATTTTTTTTATTGATTCGATAAAAAGTTGTACATTGATACTAGGAATACGAATTATATAAAGAAAGATATCTATATATACCCTTTCCACAAAAAATTTAAAAAAAGAATGAAATTTACGGGTTAATCGAACATTTCTTCTTTGTAATATCTTCAAAATATTTTTTTTCAACTCTAATTTTTTATTAACATAAGTTGTTTTGTTCGAATTAATATTGATTTCTGAAGTTATAAACCCTCTTTTCTTTTCTTTTTTCATTTTTTCTATTTGCTTTATGATTGTCTTTGTTTTAGCATTCAGATCTTTTATTTTTTTTTCTCTCAATGAACAATTTGTCCAATTAATAGATTCAGTTGGGATGGATGATTCGTAAATCAGCGGATTATTCTTACTAATTGTTGAATCTTTTTTGCTTTGAATCAATTCATATCTTTTGTTAAATCGAAATAGAAAAAAATGATTTGTGAGTTCTTTTCTTTTTTCGTTTAAAAATAGAATACTTTTACTAATACTTTTGTTAATACTTTTGAGGATCCATTTTGCTGTTTCTTTTGAAACATTTACAAACAATTTGATTCTTTCATTTAACATTTTTAGAACTAGAAAAAAATTATTTTTCAATTTCTTCGTTTTTTTTTTGAGTTCGTTAAAAATAGGATCAAAAAATGAAAGTCGATTTCGGTGATAATCAGAAAAGGGCAATTCGACTTCCCCCCCCCAAATTGTTAAAAAGCAAAAGTTATCTTTTTTCAGTTTTTTTTTTTTCGTTGTATCTTTTTCTTTTTCAGCAGATCGTAGCTTAGATCTGTGCCAAGGTTTAAGACGAAAAGGAAATAATATCTTTATTTGAATACCATCTATTAGCCATTTCTTTGGAAATTCTTTTTCGGATAATTGAACGCCATTATAGGTACATTTAATATACATTTCTCTATTCCAATCCCTAAAATCTTCTGACCATTCGGGAAATTGAAATAATAATATACGAGCTATATTTTTAGTTATTATCAATGAAGGTAATAGAATATATTTTCTAAGAAACGATTGGGTTATTAATAACAAACCTCTTATTACTTGAGCAAATATAATGCTATCCCAGGCTTCTCCTATTTCTATACGCTTTTTTTCCTCTTTTTCGTTTTTTTTTTTTTTTTTTATCTCCTCCCTTTTTTCACTTTCTTTTGTCTTTTCTTCTGTTGTAGAATACGAAATTCTAAATTCTGTCTTTTTCCGCATCCCATTTTTGAACATAAAAAAGATTTTGATTGATTCAAAAATATCAAAAGAAAAGAACGAGGTTTTCTCCATTTTGTCCAAAAAAAGGGGGGAATGTACACTTCCTTGAAAGAGTTTCGAAGTAACTATTTTACGTCTTTGAGCACGTATAGATCCTTTTATTATGTCTCGCCGAAAATCCGGTTGTTGTGAATAACGTATTAAAGCCAATTCGGTTTTTTTATCAGTATTATCCGTATCCTTAGTATGACTATAAGTATCGTCATTTTTTGATTTTTTAGTTTTAGTAAAAATCACTACACGTTTGGCTTTTCTGGAACGAATCTGATAATTCTCTACTTTTCCCCCCATTTGTTCCAATTCGTCGATTAATTTGTATGACCAGCGAGGAACTTTTTTACTAATTTCATTTATTCCAAAACATTGTTTTTTTTTTTTTACAATTGTTTTATCCTTTCGACCAGTTATAATCGCATCAAATAAAAATTTGATTTTTTTTTTTTTGGAATACATATTTTTTACTTGTTCATATTTTGGAAATAAATAAAGTACTTCAAAATTCAAACTTGATACTGATTTTTTTGAAAATTTATTGATTAATTTAATAAAAAAAAAACAAATTTCAGTTAATAATGATTTTCTATCAAATGTATCTACTTTTTCTTCAAATTCCGGATAATTATTATTAAAATTACTATTAATATAAAGAAGGATACCATGAATCTTATTTATCAAAATGTAATTTTTTAGATAAGTTTCACTTTTTATTGAGGTTAAAAAAGTTTTTTTTATTCGTCCACGAGAGGGTCCGTTCAAGAAAGGATCATATATTTTAGTTAAGTATTTTGTTTGGGTCTCATCATTAGACAATCGAATTCGGTTTTCAAATATATCCAAAGGACAAAATTCCTTATCTAGAACTTTTGCCCTATTTAAAAATTCATTGCTTAGTTTCTTTATTTTTTCTTCATTAGTATAGCGCCAATAATTAGACAATTCATCATAGGGGATTTTTTCTCTTGTGAAAAAAGACATTTTAGTTTCTATCATTTGAAGAAAAGTCGACAAATTGGGTGGATACGTAAAAGATATTCTTTCTTTTCCATCACTTTGACATGTATGAAAAAAAAATTGTGAAATTTCATTTCTTACAACATTTTCAAATCGATCATTTTTTATATATCGTAATGGACGACTTCTTCGTTTATAGTCAAAAAGAGTGTTTACAAGATATTTTTTAAATCCGAAAACATGTTTCTCCTCTTCAATTTTAGACAAATTCTTCTTTTTTTCCGAAAAAAGATAAGGAGAAAGATCTTCTTCGGTGAATCTCTTTTGTTCTTGTTTAGTTCCTGCCGTTTTCGAAGTTCGTTCGACATCCATTTTTATTTTTTTATCAAATTCACCACTCCTTTCTTGAATTTCAGGCAGTTTGTTAGTAAAAAAAGGAGGGGGTATTCTGCCTAAATAGTATAAACAGGTAATAAATAAGAAAACAATAAAGATTTGAGACATAAAATTTCGAAATTTTGACATAACGGACTTATTCGATCGAATAGGTACATTAGAATTAATCAAAGTATTTTTATGTAGCGAGACTAATATCAACCCAATACATTTCATCAAAAAAACGTGACCAATTAACCAACCAACAAAACTACTTGTTAAAAAACACAATTTATTGTTGTTGTATCGAAACATATAAAGATTTATTAATCTTATTAATGAACTTGGTAAAAAAAGGGGGTTTAATAACTGAAAAAAAAGACTATTAAAGAATATTCTTTGAATGGTAAAATTACGTATTGAATTTGGATTCTTGTATCCATAATTCAAAAAGTGTTTGTGATTATTGTCGAAGAAATGAAATAAAAGATACGGTATAGCTATGACAGTTATTGTATGGGGTCTACCCAATGCTAGATGCAAAGGCGCATAATAGATCGATATGAACATGATGAGCTGTCCCGTAATAAACCCAGTTGTTGCTGATACTTTCCTCTCGGTCCCTTCTTCCATAACCCGAGCTCGAAGAAGGAAGAGATAAGAGGGCCCTATGGAGAATGTGGTCAAAAATCCATAATAGAGTCCGACCACAACGACCGAATTCATTATCTTCATGCATAAGGATACTAGATTATCCAGTATAAAAGATTGAAAAATCATCGCAAACCTCTCTTTTTCTTTTCTATTGCAATTTCTGGATTATTATATAATGATTTTTCAACTTTCCATATATATATAGAAATAGATAGACTAGAAACT